TTATAAATGCATTTTCTAGCATTTGACTCCGTACCACTGAAGGATTTAGTCGCACACTTGAAAGATATCCCAGAAAGTCGAGGGAATGCTTGGATAATTGGTTTATATGGATCCTTACTGGTTGAGACCACACGTAAAAATGACATTGCCAGAAATTGACAAGGTAATATTTCCATTTATTCATCAGAAGAGGCGCCCCTTTTGAAGCCAGAATGGATTTTCCTTGATACCTAACATAATGCATGAAAGGATTCTTGAACAACCATAAGATTGTCTGAAAATCATTAGCAAAGACTTCTACAAAATGCTCTATTTTTCCATAGAAAAATATTCGCCCAAGAAGGGCTCCATAAGATGTTGATCGTAAATGATAAGATTGATTGCGGAGAAAAATGAAGATAGAGTCGTATTCACATGCATGAAAATTATATAGGAATAAGAAAAATCTTTGATTCTTTTTTGAAAAAATGGAAATTGATTTCTTTGGAGTAATCATACTATTCCAATTATGATACTCGTGCAGAAAGAATCGTAATAAATGCAAAGAAGAGGCATCTTTCACCCAGTAACGAAGGGCTTGAACCAAGATTTCCAGATGGATGGGGTGGGGTATTAGTATATCTGACACATACTTTAAATGTGGGAATTTGTCCTCTAAAAAAGGAAATATTGAATGAATTGATCGTAAATTATGAGATTTTGCTATTTCTTTACCTTCTAGAGAAGAGACTAATCGTAAGGAAAATGGAATTTCCACAATGACTCCAAATCCCTCTGATATCATTTGAGAATAAAAATTCTTATTGTGCCCAAAAAATGGATTTTGATTAGAATCAGAAAAAATCAAATGATTCTGTTGATACATTCGCGTAATTAAACGTTTCACAATTAGTAAACTGGATTTATTGTCATAACCCACATTTTCCAACAAAATCGATCTGTTTAAACCATGATCATAAGAAAGTGCATAAATATACTCCTGAAAGATAAGTGGATATAGGAAGTCGTCTTGACGAGATCTATCTAGTTCTAAATATCTTTGAACTCCTTCCATTTGAGATTCGATTTGAATAAAGGTAGGGTATTTCTTGGGTTATCAAATGATACATAGTGCGATACAGTCAAAACAAGGTATTCTAATTACAAGAATAAAAAGAATAGATACCTCGGAGACAGGTAAACTCATCAACGGACCCTCTATCCTCTCTTTTTCCATCTAATTTTTTTATGTTCGTTATAGGATAAAAAGATGGTTAGAAATCCTTTATTTTTTCAATCCAATCGCTCTTTTGATTTTGGAAAAAATTATCTTTATCAATATACTGCTTCTTCTACACATTCATCTACACTCCATAATGTAGAATAGCTATAGCTAATAGTTAGGATTCATAAAAAAATCTATAATGACTCATGGGAGAAGCCTTTCCCGCATCAGGCACTAATATTTTTTTAACGTCTAATTAGATCGGGTAATCATTCACATTAAGAACAGAAGCTCGTTGCTTTTTTTGTTTCCCTATAATTTAATTGGAGCCATTAAGGCTCTATCCATTTATTCACTCAACCCAACTTTGAATTCATTTTGTTCTGCTCTAACAATTCAAACAAGGTTTTGTGCCGATCTGATAAGAATGATATATTCTCAGAATTCTCCTTGATACGACATGCTGTTTTTTCCATTCATTCCCTTTCAGGATCAGTCGCGGTCTTACAAACTATACCAATGGTATGGACGAATCCGTTCCTTCATCCAAATGTGTAAAAGATTCTAGCCGCACTTAAAAGCCGAGTACTCTACCGTTGAGTTAGCAACCCGAATAAGATAAAATTTAATTAAAATAATTAGATACAACCGGAATCAAAACAAATAAAGTAAAGAGATTGGATTACACGACGCAATCAAAACATTAAACTAGCAATAAAATAAATAAAATAGAAAAAACACACATTTTAGAATCGATTCTGAAGATAAAAATGAACAGCTCAGGTGAAAATACAATAAATTCTTAGTTATTAGATAGATAAATGTCAAAATTTATAGACCAACTCTTAGCTTATCCCTTATCCATTTTTTGGATTGAAAAAACTGCTTATAGCACAGCGAATACAACGAAACCATCATTTGAATGAGGTAAAGTAAAAACCAAACCTATGGAACGGAGAAAAAAAGATCCATTTATCTACGATCAAATTATATTTGTTTTCTACACAGTTGTCAATATGAATGAATGTTGAGAAAAGAATAGAATGTAGAAAACAAAAAAAAATTTAAATTTAATAAATCTGAATTCAAATAAAAAAAAAAAAAATAATAAGGACTTGTGTTGGATTGGCACTATATAGATAATCTACATAGATACAAAAAAGGTGTAGATGTAGAAAAAAATAAGGAAAAAGTAGGAAAAAATCTCGGGTCTATTCAATCATCTATTCAATCAATATAAGGAGAATGTATAATAAGCAATATAAGGAGAATGTATAATAAGCAAACTTGATCCCGTGTTTGTTAGTCGAGTTCTAAGAAAAACCGCCTGATTGAATGTAATGTCAGAATTTGATATTTCTAGATATAATTCCTTCATCTATTCACTTGATCTTTTTTCTATCCATCTTATTGATATAAGATAGATTTTTGTCGTTATAGAACATGGGATTCTGCAGGAGCAATAATAAATAGGTATGAATAGAACAAGAGAAAGGGGCAGTAGTAGAGAAAGTTATACAAAGCTATATACGAGTCATCCCCCCCCTCGTTTTTTGTATTTCATTGATTGAATTTGAATTTCGTTTGATTAAGACGAAGTTCCGTAAAAAGCTCCGCTTTCTTTGAAATATCATGAACAGTTCCTGTAGGTTGAGCTCCTTTTTCAAGGAAATATAGAATAGCAGGAACATTTGAATAAGTTTGATTCTTTATCGGATCATAAAAACCCACTTTCCGAAGATCTCTTCCTTCTCTTCGGGATCGAGCATCAATTGCAACGATTCGATAGACGGCTCATTGGGATAGATGTAGGTGAACAATACCCCCCCCCTAGAAACGTATAAGAAGTTTTATCCTCGTACGGCTCGAGAAAAAATGATTCAAAGTTATGTCGATGTATAGAATTCCAATGGCAAATAGATCTATAAAATCATCAAATTCATTAGACTATGATTTAAGTCCTTTTTTTGTTCTTCTTGCCCAAAAAATAAAAAATCATTCGTACTCATAACTCAAGTTGGATAACTCTCAAATAGCTCAAAGGACAACCCTTAGGCATTTCATTTATTGAGCGGTCTCTAACCCCCTTTTTGTTTGTCTCGTTTAAAATCTATTGTATTCGTCATTCTGATCCTAATCTTAGTCCTAGTTTTTGAGACAATTGAAAACGGCGTTTCCTTGTTCCGGGATCCTTTATTTCTGTTTTAAATCATTGGGTTTAGACATTACTTCGATGATCCTTAATCCTTTCAAAATGGCAGCAACATACCTTTTTTTGTGATTTTTTTTTATCAAAGAATCATACGAACGGTTGATTCCCGCACGATACACTTTTGATCGAAAGTGTTCTACAAATTCCAACAAATTTTCTTTTTGTATTTTAAACTTGCTTGAATTGTATCCTTTCGATTTCTATATCGAAGATATACTTACAAAGTATTTCCAACTTCTTGATTGGCACTAACCCTAGATCCTTGCCCCCGAGAAATGAATCAATACTTTCTACTCGAGCTCCATCATGTACTATTTACAACCCAACAAAAAAAGAAAAGAGGGGTTCTTAGTGGAGCAGAACAAACGATGTCGAGCCAAGAGCACCTTCATTCCTATATAACTATATAATATAATTTTAATATCAAAAAATGGTGGGTGTAAAAATCCACAACTGATCATGTCCTTCAAGTCGCACGTTGCTTTCTACCACATCGTTTCAAACGAAGTTTTACCATAACATTCCTCTAATTTGGAGCCGGTATGTAATTGATTCAATTATGGAACCATGAATAGTCATTGTTTTAGTCAGTACATAGTAATCTATACTTGTTTCTTTTTTTTTATGGATGTGTAGATATTTTTCTGAAGATGTCTCATCAAGAATTCAACTTAACCCCGTATTTTTTTGTATGAATGCAACATTTTTTTATTATATTTTCTTATATCTATAAGATAGATAGATTATATACCTATAAAATGATTTCTATTTTTATATCTTTTATATCTATAAAATTACATATAAATATATTATCTATAATAGATAAATAATATAATATATTAATAGAATATCTATAATAATATAGAATTATAGATATGATAAAATCATAGATATGATAAAATAGAATATTATTATTATTTTAGAATTAGATTCTAAATTCATTTTAAAATGAAAATATTCATTTAAAAAATAGAATAATATATATTTTATAATACATAATAGAATATAATAGACTAGACATTTATATTTATATATTTTATATATTTTTAAAAATATTTATAAAAAAATAAAATTTTTATAAAAATAAAAGGATACAAATATAAAATAAATGAGTTATTTTGGAATCTGCATCTTCAAGTGACACAATAGGATAGATTCACCAATCTAATACTTCTTCAAGTAATCTAATAATAAATCATTACAAATATTAAATTGAAAAAATTGACTACTTCGACATCATTATTTGAGTTGAATAAAGTTTTACAAACAATAAAAACAGCATTTGATCCTTATAAGAGAGAAAAATCCATGTTTCGTTTTGAACTGAACCAACAATGATTTAAAGCAAATAGATAGATCAAAAACATATCCAATTTCTCTTCGTTTTTTTCGTGAAGAATATTTAGATCGTTATTCTTTCATATGATTGATAAAATAAGAACCGAAAGAATAGGAGATTTCTGTATCTTAGACTGAACAATTGTTACTGGAAGTAATTATGGATATTCTATGTTAAATATTTGAATTTAATAAATTTTAAAGATCATAAATCTTTTTCACGAAAATCGAAACTTCGTTGCCGCTGAAATAGAACGATAACAAATACATACATCTAAAAATTTCCTTCCTCATTTTTTAGGTATTTTGTTATATTTTGTTTGACTTGAGGTTCATTAATCTTTCGGTAATTTTTCCATAAGAATCTTTCCATAAAGTAAAAAGTAAATAGAATGTATGAATTGCCCCGTCTCAATTGTTACATAGATTTACAATAATAGATTTACAATAACTCATTAGAGCCAAAGACGAAATACCTAAAACTGAGGTTCAAAGAAAATGGATCTGTTACTGGTACATATGTAACTTGATTGTTTGTTAATGAGATTTGTACAGACACGGATATTGAAATTGATACCTTCCACTACGGATCTATTTACTGATCTATTTCACGAATAATATGGGATGATGAATCATAAATAAAAAAAAAAGATCCACTTTTACGGGATGCTAGACTATCTTGTCTAGGTACAAAGCCAAACGAGTCTTTGTTCCTATTTTGAGTTTCCCCTAACCTAGCCTTAAGAAACTTAATCCCATTAATTGAATTCCATTAGTACCAAGAAAACCCTCTTGTTTATTTTATAATAAAACAATCCACAGAGAATTCATAATTAGGCTACCTCATTTTATTTAAGGGATAGGGAATAATAGATAGGGAATATAGAGGCTTTTCTTTCGGATTTCGATCTAGAATGCATCATTGAGAATTCAAATGGATATGAGACGTAAGGTTTTTCTAAGTAACTAACCTTCAATATGAAGGGGATGGGCATAGAATGAAAGGTCCCTCCGACTTTTTGAATTCAAATTCAAACTCTTGTAATCATGATCTATGTTCCCTGACTCACAAATAGATTCAGGTACGTCTACATGTCATTTGCACTTGATTGAGCTTGTAAAAAAGATATTCTTCAGAGAAGAATGATTAAAAATCAGAAACAATAATAGAATCACATTCTATCCAATATTAGACTCTTAAACATAAGATTTAAAACAAAAAGCAATCTTTATTCTGATATAATTGGTAGGCTCTGGGACGGAAGGATTCGAACCTCCGAATAGCGGGACCAAAACCCGTTGCCTTACCACTTGGCCACGCCCCATTTAGATTTCTAGTCGACACTAATAAACACTAATATTGTTATTAGTCGTTCGTCAATTCCAGTCCAAATATTTATGGAATAGATTAGATTGTTGCTAGGATTTTGACACGTGTAGACATAGAATTAAACTGAATTTATTGATCATTACATATAATTCAATTAAGATATTTATGAAAGTATGATTTCTTCTATTCTCTTTTGAGACTTGAAGTATTCTTGATTGGGTGAGTTAAAAGAAAAAGAAGGATTTTTTGGTCTACCCTACTTTATTCTTTTTTCCCTTATATCAATACCATATCAATAACTCAATCAAAATTCAATTATCTCCAAGAACAAAATGTTTGTTATGCTTAATATCTTTAGTTTGATCTGTATCTGTCTTAATTCTGCCCTTTATTCGAGTAATTTTTTCTTCGCCAAATTGCCCGAAGCCTATGCTTTTTTGAATCCAATCGTAGATTTTATGCCAGTCATACCTCTGCTCTTTTTTCTCTTAGCCTTTGTTTGGCAAGCCGCTGTAAGTTTTCGATGAAATATTTAATACTGCCCTAGAAAAATTCATGATTTCTTCGAGAAAAAAAAAATTCTAACAATTGATAAGATTAGAAAAATCTTAGATTATGAACCCTCAATTAAAACATTGAAAGTAAAAGTATCGGATAGTCGCGATAAATCTGTATCACCTCATTCTAACCCTTTCCTTTTTGCAGTGAAAGGCACTATTAAGGTCCCCCACAATATCTAATTGTGGGTATGAAAGAAAATTTTGGCAATGAAAGACTCTTAATTACAAATGATTTTTTGAAAATTCTTTTCCATTTCTGGAAACTACTTCTTATGTCTTGGTGTCAAAATAGGAGTCAAAATAGGATATGTGGTATAAAAATGGAGAATCTATTCTCTTTTTCCCAAAAAATGATCTTGGAGATTGTGTAATGCTTACTCTCAAACTCTTCGTTTACACAGTAGTGATATTCTTTGTTTCTCTCTTCATCTTCGGATTCCTATCTAATGATCCGGGACGTAATCCTGGGCGTGAAGAATAAAAAATAAAGGCATTTTCCTTACTTGATTTTAAAATTTTCTTCGGATTTTATCTATTCCACACCTTTAACTATGAAAAAAGAAAAAGGGTTCGAGAAATTCGAAAGATAAATAAAATATCAATTCATCAATGGAAACGGAAAGAGAGGGATTCGAACCCTCGGTACGAATAACTCGTACAACGGATTAGCAATCCGCCGCTTTAGTCCACTCAGCCATCTCTCCCATACATAAAGTAAAGATTGAAAAAGTCTTTCTTTATCTTTCTTTATTATTTTTTTATCTCTTTTTATTATATAGATATATACAACTTTTATCAGCAATTCCAATTCCATTAAGATAAAGTAAGGGCTCGAAAAATATATTTCCAATAGAAA